TTTTAATTAAACATGGTGGTGAATTTAAATTAGAAAAGTTTATTGTTTTAGTTATCTTATTGTATAAAAAATATTTTCTGTATTTGGTTAAAACTATGGTACTAAATTTTATGAAAATGGCAAAAAAACATGCTTTTTAACACCAATCTCGAACATTCGGAAAAGTGGTGGGGGCGAAAAAATCCGTTTTTTGTTTATTAAAAGTTTAATATTTATATAGATATAATTTTTATAATTACTATAATGACTTAATATATAGAAAATATTTTTTATGATAATTTTTTATATTCATATATACATATATATATATATAATAGATTATTTATATATCGTTTATGAATTAATAAAAGTGAAAGCAAGATTTTCTATATATTCAAGACCTAAATATATACCCAACATATTATACGGTTAAGAACCGTTTAATATGAAAGCAAAAAAAAACATATTATTATATAAATATTAAATAGTTAGTTATCTAAATATCCGATATTATTTATAATACTATAATATATTATATATATATATATGTCGACATAGTCCAATATACTAAGAATAGGTATGTTAAATAAATATTTAATTTTTATATATTAATAATAATTAAAATAAATATATTAAAATTAATTTTTATATAAATATAATAATTGATTAAATTTATATAACAAATTTATATATATATAATAATATATTTATTGTAATTCTCTTTTATAATTAAATATTTATATATATATAATAGGATAAAAAAAAAAAAAAAACTTAAGGAATATAGTTAGAAATATAACTATAAAAGTTATTTTTATAATTAAAATTAGTGTGATTAAAGATTATTTAAATTAAAATAATTTTATCTAATAAAATTAAATTTATACGATAATTTTTTAAAGTTATTTTAAAATTTAAATTATTTGTAAAATTTTATTTAGATTATATTTACTTTATTGTTTAAATTAATTTAGTATTCTTTTTTAATATTTATATAAATTAGTTTAGTTTTAAAAAAGATACATATGTAGTCTATAATTTTTAATTTTGTATTTATTTTTAATTTAAGCAATAAAAAAACTATTCTACTATTTAAATCTATTTTTGAATGGTTTGTGGGGGCGCAAATTGTTCTTTTTCTTGGGGATTTTACTTTACTTTTAAGGCGAGTTGGGACTTGTTCCAAAATTTGATAGAAGAAATTTAAATTAATTTAGTATTCTACTTTAATATTTATATAAATTAATTTAGTTTTAAAAAAGATACATATGTAATCTATAATTTTTAATTTTGTATTTATTTTTAATTAAGTTAATTAAGAAAGTTTTATTTTGGCTTATTAATTTTTTATTTGTATTTATATTATAAAAAATTTTAATTTTAAATAGATAAATTTTTTTAGTTAATAATTTTAAGTTAATATTTTTAAATGGATAAATTAGAAATACAAGAAAGTTTTAATTAAATTTGTGCCAGCAATTGCGGTTAAACAAATAAAACAAAATAATTTTATTTGAATATAATAATTTATTTTATTTATTTAATTTTATAGTAATATTATTAAGTGAAATTTTAATATTATTAATATTTAATAGTTAATAAAGATTTTATGAAATTTTGTTAAAAGACTAGGATTAGATACCCTATTATTTTATTTTGTAAATTTAAAATTTAAAAAATTAATAGATTAAGATCTTTAAAATTAAAAAATTTGGCGGTATTTTATTCAATTCAGAGGAATCTGTAGCATAATTGATAATCCACGATTTATTTTACTTTTAATAATGTTTGTATATCGTCGTTTTAAATGAATATTTTAATAGAATAAAAATATTCTAATTTTTTATATAATAAATTTATTTCAGATCAAGGTGCAGTTTTTAAAAGAAGCTATGGATTACAATTTAATTATTTAGAATATGGATTAAATATTTATAAATATTTATAAAAGAGGATTTGGTTGTAAGATTAAAAAAATTAAAATCTGATAATTTGCTCTAAAATGTGCACATATTGCCCGTCATTTTCATTTAAATTGGAACAAGTCGTAACATAGTAGATGTACTGGAAAGTGTATCTAGCTGGACTAATTAAAGCTTTAAGAAGTTTTTTATTTACATTAAAAGGATTTATTGGTTATCAATATAATTAGATTTATAGATTAATTTATTGTTTTGTATATTTTAGAAGAAACTTAGTTTTTAGTTTAAAAAATTAAAAAATATTAATTATTATAGTTAATTAGTAATGAAAATGAATATTTAAAAATATTATATAAAATAAAGAAGAATTAATTTTTTGTACCTTGTGTATCAGGGTTGATTCATTAAAAATTAATAATTATTAATTTTCTCGAATTAATAAGATCTAGAAGTTTATTATTTAATTGTTTTATAAATTTTTACTATAAATTTTTAGAAGTGAAACGTTTTTCGTTTATTAATATATCTAGTTTTTTAAGAAATAAATTTAATTTATAATGTAAAATTTTGTTAATTTAATATTAATTTTCATATTTTATTATTAAAAGATTTAAGGGATAAGCTTTAAATTTTAAAATTAAAAATATAATTTTATTGAATATTTTAGTTTTACTAATATTGTAAATCTTAATATAATATAAAAGTTATTTTATTCAAGATCTGGATTTTGTTTGTTTTTAATTTTTTTATTAAAATAAAAAATTTAATTTTTAAATTTTTGTGTTTATGATTAAATTAGTAAAATAAATTTTATAAAGTAAGTTTACTTGAAAGATAAAATTAAGGAACTCGGCAAGTTTATTTTTCGCCTGTTTATTAAAAACATGTCTTTTTGAAAAAAATGGAAAGTCTAGTCTGCTCAATGAATATTAATTTAAATAGCTGCAGTATTTTGACTGTACAAAGGTAGCATAATAATTAGTTTTTTAATTGAAAGCTGGAATGAAGGATTGGACGAGAAAATTACTGTCTCAATATTAAAAATTGAATTTAACTTTTTAGTAAAAAGGCTAAAATGTATTTAAAAGACGAGAAGACCCTATAGAGTTTTATAATTAGTATATTTTAATATATTTAGAATCATTAATTTTTAAAATTATATTAATTATTAAGTTGGGGTGATTAAAAAATTTATAAAACTTTTTTATTTTATTAATTATTTATATGTAAATTAATTTTCTATAGATTTTTAAAATTAAAATAAGTTACCTTAGGGATAACAGCGTAATATATTTTTAAAGTTCTTATTTAAAAATTTGTTTGCGACCTCGATGTTGGATTAAAATTTATTATTGGTGCAGGAGCTGAATAATTAAGTCTGTTCGACTTTTAAAATTTTACATGATCTGAGTTTAAACCGGTGTAAGCCAGGTTGGTTTCTATCTTTAAAATTTTTAAATCTTTTAGTACGAGAGGACCAAGGATTTATTATAATAATTTTAAATTGAATAAAATTAATTACTTTGGCAGATTAGTGCAATTGATTTAGAATCATTTTATGTAAGATTTTACAGGTAATATATTTTTATTTTGTTAATAGATTTTTTTCTAATTGTTTTAAATGTTTTATTAATAGTTGTTGGGGTTCTAGTAGGTGTTGCTTTTTTAACTCTTTTAGAGCGTAAAGTTTTAGGGTATATTCAAATTCGTAAAGGCCCAAATAAGGTAGGATTTATTGGAATTTTACAACCTTTTAGAGATGCAATTAAACTTTTTTCTAAAGAACAAACTAATCCAATTTTATCTAATTATTTAATATACTATTTTTCTCCTGTTTTAAGGTTATTTTTAGCTTTAACAATATGATTATGTTTTCCTTTATCTACGTATTTTTTAAATTTTTCTTTTGGTATTTTATTTTTTCTTTGTTGTTCAAGATTAAGAGTTTATATAATTATAATTTCTGGTTGATCTTCAAATTCTAATTATTCAATACTTGGGGGTATACGATCAGTTGCTCAAACTATTTCTTATGAAGTTAGATTTTTTTTAATTTTAATATCTTTTTTAATTTTAATTTCAAGCTTTAGTTTATTTGATTTGTTTGCTTATCAACAAAGGATTTGGTTTATTTTTATAAGATTCCCCTTAGCTCTGGTTTGGTTTGTTTCTAGATTAGCTGAGACAAATCGAACTCCTTTTGATTTTGCTGAGGGTGAATCAGAGTTAGTTTCTGGGTTTAATGTTGAGTATAGAAGAGGAGGATTTGCATTAATTTTTATAGCTGAATATGCAAATATTTTATTTATAAGATTTATATTTGTTATATTTTTTATAGGAGCAAATTTTTTTAGATTTTTTATATTTATTTATGTGGTTTTTATTTCATTTTTATTTATCTGAGTTCGCGGAACTTTACCTCGTTTTCGTTATGATAAACTTATATATCTTGCCTGAAAAAGGTTTTTGTCAATTTCTTTATTTTTTTTATTTTATTTTTTTGGGTTAAAACTTTTCATTTTTTCTTATATTATTTAGTTAATAAAATTTAGTAATTAAGTTAATAAAAAGTTAATAAGAAAATTATTCTTTTTTTATATTTTCAAAATATATACTTGTATCAAGTTCATCAACTATTTTTTGTTAATATTTAAATATAATATTGTCTCATATTTTTGATGCTAGAAATAGAAAGGGGAATTTAACAAAATAGGCAACTGTTAAAATTTGTCCAACAATAATATAAGGCTCTTCAACAGGACAGGCTCCTATTCATGTTAATAAGGCAACTATAACAAAATAGATTCATGTTAACAGCTTATTTAAAGGGTAAAATTTATTATTTTGTATCTTTTTCTTTAAGAATGGTAATGAAAATAGAATTAAAATTGAGAAAAATAGTGCTAGGACTCCTCCTAATTTATTAGGAATTGAACGAAGAATAGCATAGGCGAATAAAAAATATCATTCTGGTTTAATATGGGGAGGGGTAACTAGAGGATTAGCTGGAATAAAATTTTCTGGGTCTCCAAGTATATTAGGGTCTGTTAATACTAATATTATTAATATTATAATTGCAATGACAAATCCTACAATGTCTTTAAATGAAAAATAAGGATGAAATATAATTTTATAAAGATCTCTTTTTGTTCCTAATGGGTTATTTGAACCAGTTTGATGGAGAAAAATTAAATGAATTATAGCTATAGCTAAAATAATAAATGGAAGAATGAAATGGAAGGCAAAAAATCGATTTAATGTTGCGTTATCAATCGCAAATCCTCCTCAAATTCATTGAACAATATAGTTTCCTAAATAAGGAATTGCTGAAATTAAGTTTGTAATAACAGTTGCTCCTCAAAATGATATTTGTCCTCATGGTAAAACATAGCCTAGGAAGGCTGTTGCTATAACTAAAAGAACTATAATTACACCTACATTTCACGTTTCTTTTAGAAAATAAGATCTATAGTATATTCCTCGCCCAATATGTATGTATAAGCAAATAAAGAATAAAGATGCAGTGTTTGCATGAGTTGTTCGAATAAATCACCCATAGTTTACATCACGTATAATATGAACAACTCTATCAAATGCTATACTAATATTAGGGCAATAATGCATTGTTAAGAATAATCCAGTTAAAATTTGAATTATTAAACATAATCCTAAGAGTGACCCAAAATTTCATAAAATTGAAATATTTCTTGGGGTTGGTAAATCAATTAGAGTAGAATTAACTAGTTTTAGAATGACATGTTTTTTTATTATTTTCATTATAATTTTTGTCGTAATGGGCCAAATCTATTATTAGAAATTCTTACAATTGCAACTAATGTAATAAATAAATAAACAATTAAGATTCTTAAGATAAATTTAGAGTTATTGATAAAGTATTTATTAGGTGAAATTTCGTAAGTTGAGTAATTTAATAGTTCAGTTGAGTCTAAATTTTTAGTTATAAAAAAATCATTTACTGAGTTAGTTAACAGATAAATTCTTATCATGAAGACAAATAATCCTATAAATACAAAAAGATTTTTTGAGAAAATGAATTTTTCATTTGAGGCAATTCTTGTCATATATATAAATAAAATTAGTATCCCTCCTACTATAACTAGGAATAATAAGTATGATAACCAAAAATTTAATGATATAATCCCTGTAATTGTAGCAATGATAATTGTTTGAATTAGTAAGTTTAACCCTATTGATAGGGGGTGGTTTAAGAATAATGGACAAATTGAAAGCAAAATTATAATTATCGTTAATGTTATTATCATTAGTCAAAGAATAGTTTAATAAAAATATTAATTTTGGAGATTAAAGATATTAAAATTTAATTTCTTTGAAGTTTTAAAAGTTGTACATATTTCTGATTTACAAGATCAGTGTTTTATTTTAAACTATTAAAACTTATTATGAATTTATTTTTTTTTATGAGTTTAATTAGTTTAATTGTTTTATTATTGAAATCTAAACATTTACTTTTAATATTAATAAGGCTTGAATTTTTAGTAGTTTACATTTTTTTTGGTATATTTGTTATAATAATTTACTTGAATTATGAGTATTATTTTGTGATAATTTTTTTAACCATGAGAGTTTGTGAAGGAACTTTAGGCTTATCGATTTTAGTCTCTTTAATTCGTTCTCATGGAAATGATTACTTTCAATCTTTTAATGTTTTATGATAAAATTTCTTTTTTTTATATTATTTATGATTCCTTTAAGATTTAAAAAGAAAATAGAATGAATAATTACGTTATTATTTTTTTTATTATTTTTTATATTTATATTAACTTTTTCTTTCAATAAAAGATTTAATTATATTTCTTTATTTTTGGGTTGTGATTATATTTCTTACTTTTTTATTTTATTGACAGTTTGGATTTTAGGTTTAATAATTATAGCTAGAGAAAAAATTATTACTAACAATTTTTATAGAAATATATTTATTTTTATATTGATATTAATAATAATTAGGTTATATTTAGTTTTTAGATCAATAAATTTATTAATTTTTTATATTTTTTTTGAAGTTAGAGTTATTCCTACATTAATTTTAATTTTAGGTTGAGGGTATCAACCAGAACGAATTCAAGCTGGTATTTATATGTTTTTTTATATACTTATAACTTCTCTTCCTATAATGATTTCAATTTTTTATTTATATTTAAAGTTTAATTCATTAGAATTTTTTAAGTTGATAAGAATTAACTCTTATTTATTATTTTTTTGTTTAACCATAATTTTTATGGTTAAAATTCCTATATATTTTGTTCATTTATGACTTCCTAAAGCTCATGTTGAGGCCCCTGTGTCTGGTTCAATAATTTTAGCAGGGATTATATTAAAATTAGGAGGCTATGGGTTAATACGTTTAATAAAAATTTTTATTTTTATTATTAATGATTTAAGAATTATTTTTATTTCTATTAGATTAATTGGTAGATTAATAGTGTCACTAATTTGTTTAGTTCAAAGAGATATAAAGGCTTTAATTGCTTACTCATCTGTTTCTCACATGGGTTTAGTATTAGCAGGAATTTTTACTTTTAGACTGTGAGGAGTTACAGGTGCTTTTATTATAATACTAGCTCATGGGTTGTGTTCATCTGGGCTTTTTTGTTTATCTAATATATCTTATGAACGATTGGGAACTCGGAGTTTATTTTTAAGAAAGGGTTTAATTAATTATATACCAAATTTAACTTTTTGGTGGTTTCTTTTATGTTCTTCAAATATGGCTGCTCCCCCTTCATTAAATTTGCTAGGTGAAATTATAATTATTAATAGATTAATTTGATGAAATATGAACTTAATTATTATTATTATATTAACTTCTTTTTTTAGAGCTTCTTATAGATTGTATTTATATTCTTTTAGACAGCATGGTAAGTCAAGAAATATGATTTATTATTTTTATTCTGGGTATATTCGAGAATATTTAATGTTACTTCTTCATTGGTTACCTTTAAATTTATTGGTGTTTGTGAGAGATTTAATAGTTTAAATAAAAATTTAAATAGTTTAATAAAAATATTGATTTGTGGAATCAAAGTTATAGCTTATATTTTAAATAATTTTATGATGGGGTTATATTTTTATATTTATATTAATTACTTTTAGAGTAAGAATTTTTTTTTTCTTAAATGATTTTTGTCTAATAATTGAATATGAAGTGTTTAATTTAAATTCTTCAATTGTCTGTATATCAATTTTATTAGATTGGATATCTTTATTATTTATAAGATTTGTGTTACTTATTTCTTCTATAGTAATTTTTTACAGGTATGAGTATATACATGGGGATTTAAATTTAAAACGTTTTATTATTTTGGTGGTTATATTTGTTGTTTCAATAATATTTTTAATTATTAGACCTAATTTAATTAGAATCTTACTAGGTTGAGACGGGTTAGGATTAATCTCATACTGTTTAGTTATTTATTATCAGAATGTTAAATCTTATAATGCGGGTATGTTAACTGCTTTATCAAACCGTTTAGGAGATGTTGCTTTATTAATAAGAATTGCTTGAATAATAAATTATGGTAGATGAAATTTTATTTATTATTTGGATTTTAAGCTTAATGATTATTGTATAAATTTTATTATAATATTTGTTATTTTAGCAGGCATAACTAAGAGAGCACAAATTCCTTTTTCTTCTTGGCTTCCTGCTGCAATAGCAGCCCCTACACCTGTTTCTTCTTTAGTTCATTCATCAACATTAGTAACTGCAGGGGTTTATTTATTAATTCGTTTTAGGCCTTCAATAAATTACTATATAATAATATTTTTATTATTTATTTCTTTATTAACAATATTTATGGCTGGATTAGGCGCTAATTTTGAGTATGATTTAAAAAAAATTGTTGCTTTATCTACTTTAAGGCAGCTAGGTTTAATAATTAGAATTTTGTCTATAGGTGACTATATTTTAGCTTATTATCATTTATTAATGCATGCTTTATTTAAGGCTTTATTATTTATATGTATAGGGATAATTATTCATAATTTAGGGGGGTGTCAAGATATTCGGTTCATAGGGGGTTTAAGTAAACAAATACCTTTAACTTGCTTACTTTTAAATATTTCTAATCTTTCTCTTTGTGGGTTACCTTTTCTAACAGGGTTTTATTCTAAGGATTTAATTTTAGAATTTATATCAATAACTTACTTAAATTTATTTGTTTATTTTGTGTTTTATTTTTCTATTGGTTTAACAGTTAGTTATTCTTACCGTCTAACAAAATTTGTTTTAATAAGAAAAAATAATTTAATAGTTTATTTAAATATCTCTGAGGGAGTTACAATATTAAAGGGGATAATAGGTTTAATTTTATTTGTTATTTTTGGGGGTAGAATAATGAATTGAATAATATTTGATTCTTTTTATTTTATTTGCATCCCTATATTTATGAAGTTTATGGTTCTTATATTTATTTTTATAGGGATATTACTAGGAAACTTTGCATCAGTTTTTTATAATTATTTTTATGTCTTTATAAATAAAAGTTTATATTTTTATATGTTTGTCTCAGGGATATGAAATTTACCTATTATTTCAACTTTAGGTTTAAATTTTTATTTTTTAAATTTAGGTCAAAATTTTAAAATAATTGTTGATCAAGGATGGCTTGAATATGCAGGGAGACAAAATATTTTTAATAATTATAAGAGGCTTTCTTCCAATTTTCAAAATTATTTAATTAGAAATATTAAAATTTATATATTTATTTTTATTATTTGGATTATTTATATCCAGATAATTTAAATTTTAATAGCTTATATTTTAGAGCATGATATTGAAGATATCAAGGAAGTTACTAAACTTTAAAATATTTATAATAAAATATTATAATTTTACAATGAAAATGTAAGGTTTTTATTAAACTATATAAATTTAATTTATGTACTAAGAAATATTAACAGAATTTCACTGCTAAAGCGAAAAGTTAGAAGCTTTTCCTTAAATTAATATATTTCTTTAATTGGAGATTAAATCTCAGTTTTATTATTAACAGTAATATACCTCTTTTTGGTTTCAATTAAATAAGGATGGTGTTCATCAAAGGCCTAGGTCGAAACTAGGTTCAAAATTTTGATTCTTATTTAAGATAAATTTTACAATATTTTTTAAGTGCAAGTTAAATATTTTAATTTAAATTATTATCCTAATTAATTAGCTCATTTTAGGGATCCTTGGTTTCATTCATGGATTAAGCCTAAGATTAAGATTAATAGAAAAAATAAAATTAGTATTCTGAAGTTTAAAAGTCTTGAAATTTTAAGCAGCACTACTATAGGAATAATTAATGAGATTTCAATATCAAAAATTAAAAAGATTATTGCAATTAAAAAAAATTGTAGGGAGAAAGGGTTTCGTGAAAAAGATTTAGGGTCAAATCCACATTCAAAAGGTGAGGATTTTTCACGATCAATTAAAGATTTCTTTGAAAATAAGTTTACAATAACAATTAAAATAATTGTGATTGTAAAAATTATTAATAATATAATTGTTAAAGATGAAATTATTTGTACTTTTTTAAAGATCTTTTAATTGGAAGTTAAAAATAATAAATTATACTATACAAATAATTATTTATCTCCCTCATCAGTAGATAGATAAGTATAAAAATAATCATACTACGTCAACAAAATGTCAGTATCAAGCTGCAGCCTCGAATCCGAAGTGGTTAATTTTTGAGAAGTGAATATTATTTAATCGAAAAAGACAAGTTGCTAAAAAAATTGTTCCAATTAAAACGTGTATGCCATGGAATCCTGTTGCTATAAAAAATGTTGATCCATAGACAGAATCTGCTATTGTGAATCTTGAATTAAAATATTCATATGCTTGAAGTATAGAAAAATAAATTCCTAGAATAATTGTTAGTGCAAGTCTAATATAGGCTTGTTTATAATTATTTTCTATTAATCTATGGTGGGATCAAGTAATAGTAATACCTGAAGAAACAAGAATTAGGGTATTTAATAAGGGAATTTGAGTTGGGTTAAAAGTTTCAATATTTATTGGAGGTCAATTTATCCCTAATTCAATTGATGGAGATAGCCTTCTATGGAAGAATCTTCAGAAGAAAGATAAAAAGAAAAATACTTCTGAAGTAATAAATAGAATTATTCCTCATCGTAATCCTTTTGATACAAATGATGAATGTAGGCCGAGGAATGATCTTTCTCGAGTTACATCTCGTCACCATTGGTATATAATTATTAAAGTTGAACAAATTCTTAAAATTAATAGTCTATTATCATATATATGGAATCATTTAGTTATTCCTATAAGTAAAGAAAAAGATCTAAAGGCCCCTAAAAGAGGCCATGGGCTAACATCTACAAGGTGAAAAGAGTGATTATTTTTCATTAATTTACTTCTCTTGAGTATAGAGTTCTTAAAATTGAAAATACATAAGCTTGAATTATAGCTACTGCAGATTCAAGAACAAACAACATTAATTGTGAAAAAATAAGGATTGATAAGATTAAAAACGATAGTTTATTTCCTGAGTTTCCTAAAAGAGTTAATAGTAAATGTCCTGCTATAATATTAGCAGTTAAACGAATTGCTAAAGTTAAAGGACGAATTATATTTCTTGTTGTTTCAATACATACTATAAAAGGCATTAAAGCTGGTGGTGTTCCTTGAGGAACTAAATGGGCAAATATATGAATACAGTTATTGATTCATCCAAAAAGTATAAATCTTAACCATATTGGTAAAGCTAGGGATAAATTTAATGTTATATGTCTGGTTGAAGAAAAAATATAAGGGAATAAACTTGTTAGATTATTAATTAAAATTATTGAAAAGAGAGAGATAAAAATTAAGGTTGATCCTTTATTACTTTTTAAATTAAGAAGAATTTTGAATTCTTTATTTAATGTTAATAAAATTTTATTTCATATTATAGAAATACGAGATGGGATTAATCAAAAAATTGTTGGAAGAATTAGGATTCTTAAAATTGCTCTTATCCAGTTTAGAGATAAATTTATTCTTGATGAAGGGTCAAATGAAGAAAATAAGTTTCTTATCATTTTCAATTATTAATATTTTTAGTGTTTATTTTTACAGAATTTTTAGGATTAGACGGGGTATTAAAATAAAAATAATTTAATGAATTATAAATTATAAAAATAATAATAAAGTAAATAAAAAGGTTTAATCAACTTAATGGTGCTATTTGTGGGATTAAAAATTATTTAAATTAAAATAATTTTAGTTTGACAAACTAATGTTATGGTTTTAACTAAATTTTTCATTAGAAGTAGGTGTTAGGCTACTATAAAATGGTTTAAGAGACCAGTACTTACATTCAGTCATCTAATGAAAAATTAAATGTTATTTTTTAATCATTTAATAAAATTATTAGGGGAAATTCTTTCAATTACAATAGGTATAAATCTATGGTTTGTCCCACAAATTTCGGAACATTGACCAAAAAAAATTCCTGAACGGTTAAGAAAGAAAACGATTTGGTTTAATCGTCCAGGAGTAGCATCAACTTTCAAGCCTATTGATGGGATTGTTCATGAGTGAATAACATCTGTTGAGGTCACAATTATTCGAATTTGAGAAAAATAAGGTAAGATTAATCGATTGTCAACATCAAGAAGACGAAAATTGTAGTTATTGAAAGAATTTTCGTTATTTAATAGATATGAATCAAATTCTATATTTTTAAAATCTGAATATTCATAAGATCAAAATCATTGATGACCAATTGATTTAATTGATAAATTAGGTTTTAATGTTTCTTCAAGTATATAAAGAATTTTAAGAGAAGGTAAAGCAATTAATAAGAGAGTTAATGCTGGGGTGATTGTCCAAATTAACTCAATTTGTTGATTTTCTAAAAGAAAACGATTAACTTTATTATTGAAGGCGATAGAAATTATTATGTAGGCAACAATAATTGTAATGATAATTAAAATTATTATTGTGTTATTATGAAAAAATGATAATTGTTCTATCAATGGGGTTGCTCTATTTTGACAATTTAAATCAAGTCATCTTATCATTTTTCTAATAAAAATAATATATTTTATATATGAATCTTAAATTCATTGCACTAATCTGCCATATTAGATAGATTTTGATTATAGGAAGTTCAGGGTATCTATGTTCCATAGGCGGGGTTTTTTGTAACCATTCAATTGATGAAGGTAGTTGAATTGAATAAATAGACTTATTTAATGACACAAACCCTTCTCAGATAATATAAATAAAGAAAATTACTCTGATAGTTGTAATTAGAGACCCAATTGAAGACACTACATTTCAGGATATAAATAAGTCTGGGTAGTCAGAATAACGTCGAGGTATGCCTCTTAATCCTAAGAAATGTTGAGGGAAAAACGTTAGATTTACCCCTAGGAATATAGAAAAAAATTGAATTTTCAAATGAGTTTGGTTTAAGGTTACCCCAGTAACAAGAGGGAATCAGTGGATTAATCCTCTTATAATTGCAAACACAGCCCCTATTGATAAAACGTAGTGGAAATGAGCAACAACATAATAAGTGTCATGAAGAATAATATCAATAGAAGAATTAGCTAAAATTACCCCTGTTAACCCTCCTACTGTGAAAAGAAAAATGAACCCTGTTGCTCAAAGTATTTGAGGAGTTCAAGAAATTTTAGATCCATGAAGAGTTGCTAATCAACTAAAAATTTTAATACCTGTAGGTACAGCAATAATTATAGTGGCCGAAGTAAAGTAAGCTCGTGTGTCAACATCTATTCCTACTGTGAATATATGATGGGCTCATACAACAAACCCTAGTAAACCAATTGCTAGTATTGCGTAAATTATCCCGATACATCCAAATGTTTCCTTTTTACCTCTTTCCTGTGACACAATATGAGAAATTAGACCAAATCCTGGAAGGATTAAAATGTAAACTTCAGGATGTCCAAAAAATCAAAATAAATGTTGGTATAAAATTGGATCTCCACCTCCTATAGGATCAAAGAAAGAAGTATTTAAATTACGATCTGATAAAAGTATAGTAATTGCACCAGCAAGAACTGGTAAAGATAAAAGTAATAATAGAGCGGTGATTCCTACTGATCAAACAAATAGGGGTATTTGATCAAACTTTATTCTAGGGGGCTTTATATTTATAATAGTTGAAATAAAATTTACAGCTCCTAGAATTGAAGAAATTCCTGCTATATGAAGGCTAAAAATTGCTAAGTCAACAGATGGCCCTCTATGGGCAATATTAGCAGAAAGAGGGGGGTAAACAGTTCAACCTGTACCTGCCCCTCTCTCTACTATTCTTCTTATTAATAAAAATATAAGAGAAGGTGGGAGAAATCAGAATCTTATATTATTTATTCGAGGGAAAGCTATATCAGGAGCCCCTAACATTAGAGGTACCAATCAGTTCCCAAATCCCCCAATTATAATAGGTATAACTATAAAAAAAATTATGATAAAGGCATGAGCTGTAACAATAACATTATAAATTTGGTCATTTCCAATTAAAGTTCCTGGAGTCCCTAATTCTGCTCGAATTAGCAAACTTAAAGCTAATCCTAAAGATCCAGATCAGGCTCCAAAAATAAAATATAAAGTTCCAATATCTTTATGATTTGTTGAGAATAATCATTTATTAAGTGAAATGGCTGAGTTAAAGCGATAAATTGTAAATTTATTAACGAAAATTTTTTCTTTTACTAAAATAAATGGTTTATAAATAATTTTATTTATTAATCCTTTTAGTCTTGTATTCATAAACTTGATTTTAAATTGCAAATTTAAAGGTGAATATTTTTATTCTAAGGCTTAAATTTACCCTTTATTGGTAACTTTGAAGGTTACTAGTTTTTTTAACTTAAATCCTTTTAATTTAAAAGGAGTCTTTATGTTCAAGTTAAAATAATTTTATCTTTAACCATAAATTTCTCAACAAAATTTCTTTAGAGAAAATCTATTTTTGGAAATCTAAGAGAAACCCTTATGTTCAAGTTAAAATAATTTTATCTTTAACCATAAATTTCTCAACAAAATTTCTTTAGAGAAAATCTATTTTCGGAAATCTAAGAGAAACCCTTATGTTCAAGTTAAAATAATTTTATCTTTAACCATAAATTTTTCAACAAAATTTCTTTAGAGAAAATCTATTTTCGGAAATCTAAGAGAAACCCTTATGTTCAAGTTAAAATAATTTTATCTTTAACCATAAATTTCTCAATAAAATTTCTAAAAGTTGAAAATTATAGTGATTAAAATTAACCCGAATAAGTTAAATAAGTTAATTACAGATAGAAAAGAGAATAAAGTTTTACTATTTTTTAAAAGAATATTTCTTTTTCTTGAATTTAACAGGATTGAATAAATTATTATTTGAAAATAAACGTAAATTATAAAAACTGTTAGTATAATTAAAATAAATGTTAAAAATAACCATTTTTCTCAAATTAAAACTTGAATTGTTAATCATTTTGAAATAAATCCGATTGTTGGGGGCAATCCTATAAATGACACAAATCCTAATATGAAAAATATAATTATTTCTTTGTTATTATTTAGAAATGAGATTTGATTCACAAAAATAATTTTAAATTTATTTAAAAACATAATTACAATAATTGTAGAAATTGAGTAAATGTAAAAATAAATTATTCAAATTATTTTTCTAAAAAGTATTATTGTTATTATTCATCTTATATGGTTAATTGATGAATATGCTAAAATCTTTTTTAGATTAATTATATTTAATCTATTAATTCTTCTGATTAATAGTGAAGAAATAACAACAAATATTGTGAATGAATTATTTATAAAATTAAATATGAATAAAATTATTGGGGCAATTTTTTGTCATGTTAAAATTAATAGTGAGTTTAATCAGGATAATCCATAAATAATTTCAGGAAATCAAAAATGGAATGGGGCTATTCCAATTTTAACTAAAAATGCAGAGTTTATTATAATTAAATTAAAGTTTAAAATATTTATATTTCTAGATATATTAAAATTAATTATTAATATTACGATATTAATAATAATAATTGATGATGAAATGGTTTGAACGATAAAGTACTTGACTGAAGCTTCTGAAGAAGTAATTCTAGCACTTCTGTATATTAATGGGATAATAGCTAATAAATTTATTTCTAACCCTATCCATATTCCTATTCAAGAGGTAGATGAAATAGAAATTAATGTTCTTAAAATTAATAAATTAAAAAATAAAAATTTAAAATTTTTGTTTATTAAAAAGAGAATTTTAAATTCATATTTAGGGTATGAGCCTAAAAGCTTATTAATTTAGCTTATCTTTTTATGATTTAGTATAAGATGTACAAAAATTTTTGAAATTTTTAGTAGTAGTTTAATTCTATTAATCATAAATTAGTAATTTAATGAAAGTAAAAAAAATTTACATGTTTTATTCTATCAAAATAATCCTTTTTCAGGCATTTCATT